TCTAATGGAAAAATCAAATTTGATGAGGATTTGGTTCATCCCACACGTACCCGTCATGGGCATCCTGCTTTTCTATGTTTTATAGACTTGTATGTAACTATTGAGAGTCGAGATATTCTACATAATGTGAATATTCCAACAAAAAGTTTGATTTTAGTTCAAAATGATCAATATGTAGAATCAGAACAAGTGATTGCCGAGATTCGTGCCGGAACGTCTACTTTTCATTTTAAAGAAAGGGTTCAAAAACATATTTATTCTGAGTCAGAAGGAGAAATGCACTGGAGTACTGATGGCTATCATGCGCCCGAATATCCATATAGTAATGTTCATCTATTACCAAAAACAAGTCATTTATGGATATTAGCAGGAGGTCTATGCAGATCCAATATAGTGTCTTTTTCACTCCACAAGGATCAAGATCAAATGAATGCTAATTCTTTTTCTCTCGAAGAAAGATATATCTTTGATCTCTCACTGACTAATGATCAAGTAAGACATAAATTGTTGGATACCTTTGGTAAAAAAGATAGGGAAATCCTTAACTATTCAAAACCTTATCGAATCATATCCAAGGGTCATTGGAATCTCAGAGAGCCTTCTACTTCTATTCGTCAAGAGAATTCCTTGGCTAAAAAGCGAAGAAATAGATTCGTGATTCCCTTACAATATGATCAAGAAAAGAAACTAAAACCCTGTTTTGGTATTTCGATTCAAATACCTATAAATGGTATTTTACGTAGAAATAGTATTCTTGCTTATTTTGATGATCCGCGATACAGAAGAAGCAGCTCGGGAATTACTAAATATGGGATTGTCGAAGTAGATTCAATCGTAAAAAAAGAGGATTTTCTTGAGTATCGAGGAGCAAAAGAATTTAGTCCGAAATACCAAATGCAAATGAAAGTAGATCGCTTTTTTTTCATTCCCGAGGAAGTGCATATCTTACCCGGATCTTCGCCCATAATGGTCCGGAACAATAGTATCATTGGAGTAGATACACGACTTGCTTTAAATATGAATACAAGAAGTCGAGTAGGTGGATTAGTCCGAGTGGAGAGAAAAAAGAAAAGTATGGAACTGAAAATCTTTTCTGGAGATATTCATTTTTCTGGAGAGGTGGATAAAATATCTAGGCACAGTGGTGTTTTGATACCACCAGGAATGGAAAAAAAGAATTCTAAAGGATCAAAAAGATTGAAAAATTGGATCTATGTCCAACGAATTACACCTACCAAAAAAAAGTATTTTGTTTTGGTTCGGCCCGTAGTCACATATGAAATATCTGATGGGATAAATTTAGCAACACTTTTCTCTCAGGATCTCTTGCAGGAAAAGGATAATGTACAACTTCGAATTGTCAATTATATACTTTATGGAAATGGAAAGTCAATTCGAGGAATTTCTCACACAAGTATTCAATTAGTTCGGGCTTGCTTAGTATTGACTTGGGACCAAGAACAAGAAAAAAAGAGTTCTATAGAAGAAGAGGTTCATGCTTCTTTTGTTGAAATAAGGGCAAATGATCTGATTCGTGATTTCATCCGAATTGAGTTAGTAAAATCCACTATTTCGTATACCGAGAAAAGGTATGATACGGCAGGTTCAGGATTGATTTCCAATAATGAATTAGATCGTACCGATATAAATCCTTTTGATTCCAAGGCGAAGATTCAATTCTTTCCCCAACATCAGGAAACTCTTGGTACGTTGTTGAATCGAAATAAGGAATGCCAATCTTTCATAATTTTGTCATCATCCAATTGTTTTCGAATTGGCCCCTTCAATACTTCGAGATATAATAATGCGACAAAAGAATCGGATCCCCTGACTCCAATTAGGGATTTTTTGGGTCCTTTAGGTACTATTGTGCCTAAAATAGTAAATCTTCGTTCATCTTACTATTTAAGAACTTATAATCAAGTCTTTTTAAAGAAATATTTTTTACTTGAAGAATTTCAACAGACTTTCCAAGTGCTTCAAGTACTTCCATTTCAATACTGTTTCCTAGATGAAAATAGTAGTATTTATAATCCCGATCCATGCAGTAACATCATTTGGAATTCATTCCTTTTGAATTGGTGTTTTCTCCATCACGATTCTTGTGAAGAGGCATGGACAATAATTAGCCTTGGACAATTCCTTTGTGAAAATGTATGTCTATTGAAATACGGATCACGCATAAAGAAATCTGGTCAAATTTTCATTGTTCATGTTGACTCTTTAGTTATAAGATCAGCTAAGCCCTATTTGGTCACTCCAGGAGCAACTGTCCATGGCCATTATGGGGAAACCTTTTATGAAGGAGATACATTAATTACATTTATCTATGAAAAATCGAGATCTGGTGACATAACGCAAGGTCTTCCAAAAGTGGAACAAATCTTAGAAGTTCGTTCAATTGATTCAATATCGATGAACCTCGAAAGAAGAGTTGAAGGTTGGGACGACCGTATCCGAAGGATTCTTGGGATCCCCTGGGGATTCTTTATTGGAGCTGAACTAACCATAGCCCAAAGTCGTATCTCTTTGGTTAATAAGATCCAAAAGGTTTATCGATCCCAGGGGGTACAGATCCATAATAGACATATAGAGATTATTGTACGTCAAGTAACATCAAGAGTTTTGGTTTCAGAAGATGGAATGTCTAATGTTTTTTTACCTGGGGAATTTATTGGATTGTTGCGAGCAGAGCGAGCAGGGCGTGTTTTGGACGAAGCGATCTGTTATCGGGCAATCTTATTGGGAATAACGAAGTCATCTCTGAATACTCAAAGTTTCATATCCGAAGCGAGTTTTCAAGAAACTGCTCGAGTTTTAGCAAAAGCTGCTCTACGAGGTCGTATTGATTGGTTGAAAGGCCTTAAAGAGAACGTTGTTCTGGGGGGGATTATACCGGTTGGTACCGGATTCAAAAGATTAGTACATCGTTCAAAGCAAGACAAAAACATTCATTTGAAAATCAAAAGGAAGAATCTATTCGAGTTGGAAATGGGAGATATTTTGTTACACCATAGAGAATTCTTTTGTTCTTGTGCCCCAAACACTTTCCATGAGACATCAGACCAATCATTTACGTAATGTAATTTACTAATTCCTAACAATAGGTTCATTCTTTTTACTTTCACTCTCTGGTCCGATTATGAATTTCGTAATCAATCAATGAAAAATGAAATAAAAAAGAGAGAATGAAATTCATGGTTTGGGTCGTAGATTAATGGTCAATCCTGGTAGAAGGTTCCGTCGGAACAATTATTTATTTCACAAGGTACTGAATCTCTTTGAAAAAAAAAAGAAAAAGAGAAAGTGTGGGAAAATGGGAAGACGATATTGGAACATCAATTTGGAAGAAATGATGGAAGCAGGAGTTCATTTTGGTCATGGTACTAATAAATGGAATCCTAGAATGGCTCCTTACATCTCTGCAAAGCGTAAAGGTATTCATATTACAAATCTTACTATAACTGCTCGTTTTTTATCAGAAGCCTGCGATTTAGTTTTTGATGCAGCAAGTAGGGGAAAAAAATTCTTAATCGTTGGCACCAAAAAGAAAGCAGCGGATTTAGTAGCATCAGCAGCAATAAGGGCTCGATGTCATTATGTTAATAAAAAATGGCTTGGTGGTATGTTAACGAATTGGTCTACTACAGAAACAAGACTTCAGAAGTTCAGGGACTTAAGAGCAGAACAAAAGATGGGGAAACTCAATCGTCTCCCCAAAGGAGATGCAGCAATGTTGAAGAGAAAGTTATCTACCTTGCAAACATATCTGGGTGGGATCAAATATATGACGGGATTGCCCGATATTGTAATTATCGTTGATCAGCAAGAAGAATATACGGTTCTTCGAGAATGTGTCATTTTGGGTATTCCGACGATTTGTTTAATCGATACAAATTGTGACCCAGATCTTGCAGATATTTCTATTCCGGCCAACGATGATGCTATAGCTTCGATTCGATTTATTCTTACCAAATTAGTATCTGCAATTTGTGAGGGCCGGAATAGTTATCTAAAAAATGGTTGATTATCTTATCATTAATCTTATCATTAATAAGAAGATTTGTTTTTGGTGAACTCTCTTTGATTGTTACTATTTTGGTTTGCATCTTTTGGAGTTTGAACTATGTTTTGAATATTGAATACTATTTAATATTTAAAACAGAAAATGATTGGTATTTTTTTTATGTGATTTCCGAAATATACGATTCATAACTTAAATTCATGAATGAACATAGATGAATTGAGTGAATTGAGAAAGAGATGGTTGAATCAAAATAATTACTTTTTTGAATCTGTTAGAGGACAATATGAATGTTATACCATGTTCCATTCAAACACTCAAAGGGTTATACGATATATCAGGTGTAGAAGTAGGCCAACATTTATATTGGCAAATAGGGGGTTTACAAATTCACGCCCAAGTACTTATCACTTCTTGGGTTGTAATTGCTATCTTATTAGGTTCAGTCATCATAGCTGTTCGGAATCCACAAACCATTCCGACCGACGGTCAGAATTTCTTCGAATATGTCCTTGAATTTATTCAAGACTTGAGCAAAACTCAGATTGGAGAGGGGTATGGTCCTTGGGTTCCATTTATAGGAACGATGTTCCTATTTATTTTTGTTTCTAACTGGTCGGGTGCTCTTTTACCTTGGAAAATCATAAAGTTACCTCAAGGAGAGTTAGCTGCGCCCACGAATGATATAAATACTACTGTTGCTTTAGCTTTACCTACGTCAGTGGCATATTTCTATGCGGGTCTTAGCAAAAAAGGATTGGGATATTTCGGGAAATACATTCAACCAACTCCAATACTTTTACCAATTAATATTCTAGAAGATTTCACAAAACCTTTATCTCTTAGTTTTCGACTTTTCGGGAATATATTGGCTGATGAATTAGTGGTTGTTGTTCTTGTTTCTTTAGTGCCTTCAGTAGTTCCTATACCTGTCATGTTTCTTGGATTATTTACAAGTGGTATTCAAGCTCTTATTTTTGCAACTTTGGCTGCGGCTTATATAGGCGAATCCATGGAGGGTCATCATTGACTAACTTTCGAAATAGTCTTTTTTTTTTGAAGTTTATCCCAATTCAAGCAATGCGGGGGTTCAATATAATCCACTACTGGGTTGGATAATAAAATGCAAATAGTTACATGTATGTATATATGAAGGAAGAAATATAGATGATATTGCAGAATTTGGAATAGAAAGAAGGGTTGGGGATCCTACTACATATATGTATATGTAATGCCTATTAAGTATCAATCCTTATGTATGTTTCGAAGAATGGTTCCAGAATACGATTTCATAGAAGAAAAAGTGCAAAAGTATATGTTATTTACTAGTTAAATAGCAATTACCCCTATCTCTTTTTTTCTAGCCCACTGCATTTAGATGGATTCCCATATCAGTCCTTTTTCTATTTTGTCTGTTATTGTGAATTGAATGAAAGAGAAAGAATAGAATATTTTCTAAACAAGGAAACACAATGACTAAAACCGTATACATATCTATTACATAAGGTAGAAAGGAAAAAACGGTATATCGAAGTAGTTCTGACAATTCAGTAATATTATGAATTCCATTTGGAGCTTTTAGCTATTTCGACCCGATAGATTTTAGTGATAAATATCAAAAAAGAAAAAAATAAGTGTAGTAAAGTAAATAGTAAAAGTAGAAGTAGATTAAGTACTAATTCATTGGTTGGTTGTATCATTAACCATTTCTTTTTTTGGTGCGAGGAGCTTACCATGAATCCACTTATTTCTGCTGCTTCCGTTATTGCTGCTGGATTGGCTGTAGGGCTTGCTTCTATCGGACCTGGGGTTGGTCAAGGTACTGCTGCGGGCCAAGCCGTAGAAGGTATTGCGAGACAGCCAGAAGCAGAGGGTAAAATACGAGGTACTTTATTGCTTAGTCTGGCTTTTATGGAAGCTTTAACAATTTATGGACTGGTCGTGGCATTAGCTCTTTTATTTGCAAATCCTTTTGTTTAATGTTTCATTTCATCTTAGAAGAAAAACATAACCATAACTAAGAAATTTGAGAATTCTCAAATTCCATTAAGAATAAAGAATAATAAGCGGAGTGATACAAAAAGAACTCTGTTCTTTGTTAGTCCTATCTATAAAGGGAGAGCATATGAAAAATCTAATTGATTCTTTTGTTTCCGTGGGGCACTGGTCATCCGCTGGGAGTTTCGAGTTTAATACCGATATTTTAGCAACAAATCCAATAAATCTAAGCGTAGTGCTGGGTGTATTGATTTTTTTTGGAAAGGGAGTGTGTGCGAGTTGTTTATTTCAAGAATAGGTTGGATTTCACCAACTGCACTTTCTTTCTATTTATGTATTCTTTTTTATAGCAGAACTAGGAACAAAGGGTGCACAATCTCCACGAATTACTTCTGAATTGGATTTCATCCAGAAATCATATGTAAGAACCATAGCATTTCGTGACTAATTGGTAAATGAACTTTGATTCTCTTCTCTATGAACCAATAATGTTGAGGTCTTTTACATGGTTAAAGATCAATTGTTTGAAGTCCAGGCACAGCATAGCATGGTACTCTTTCTACCGCTAGGTTAGTGTTTAAGAATGATAAAAATAAAAAAGGAATAATTGGGAATTTATTCGATGTAGAACACTCATATGGATAAAATTAGTTGAACCATTAACTGGAAAAATGGGTATCTTCCCCCTCCACTGCCGAATCGACGACCTATGTATTGTATTTATATAAAATATTTGTATAAAATGTATTTATATAAAAATTTGTATAAAAAAAGGATTTTTTGGATGAAGAAAATCGAAATATCATTCTAATAATAATGAGAATGAAGTAATGAAGTTCAGAATTCTATTCAATTCTATTTCTATTCTAATAGTATATAGAATAGGATTCTTATTTCTTTCAAATATTCTTTTTTTGAAAGAAATAAGTTCTAAATAAAGAACAAATAAAGAAACAACTTTGCTGACAATTTTTTATTTTTTGTCTGGTCTGAAGAGTCCTCCTAAGATTCTGATGTTAGATCAGTTTCGATAGCTTTGAATACGAACAGAAAAGAGAGGATAGGCTCATTCCATTCAAAGATATGGAAATGCCCATCAATCAAAGAAAAGATAAAAGAAACAATTGAGCGTGAGAGCCAAATGAATCGAAAGATTCATGTTTGGTTCGGGAAGAGATATTATAGTTGTTAAATGAATGGAAAGATAATCTACTTTCATTAAATGATTTATTAGATAAGCGAAAACAGAGGATCTTGAGTACTATTCGAAATTCAGAAGAATTACGTAGAGGAGCCATTGAACAGCTCGAAAGAGCTCGAGTTAGATTACGGAAAGTGGAAATCGAAGCAGATGAGTATCGAACGAATGGATACTCTGAGATAGAACGAGAAAAAGTAAATTTGATTAATGCTACTTGCAATAGTTTGGAAGGATTAGAAAATTACAAAAATGAAACTCTTTTTTTTGAAAAACAAAG